ACTCTTGCTCCCATCGGGATAAATCTGACCCCTTCCCCTGTTCCCGCCTACGTATATGGGATATTTTAAGAAGTGAACGTCTTTCTTAGTAGAAGGGTCCGGAGAAAGAATGGGAAAGACGATTTCACTATATTTCTGACCAGGAACAGGACCCACCACAAGAATATTTCTTTTAGTGGGGCGATAACTCTGAAAAGACAGATTGCCCACCTTTTCTTTCAGCTCGGGAGAAATACGATCGGGGGGAGCTAATTCGAATCCCTCGGGTAAAATAAGGACAGCCCCTACATTCAAAGCCCCCTTTTTACCATTAGCAAGAACTTGTTTCAGTTGCATATCATAAGGGATTCGAACAACTGCTTCAAATACAGTATCAGGCAGCACAGCTTGTGGAACCTCAATATCCACGGGCTTATTAGCTAAATGGCAATTGGCACATACAATACGCCCAGTTGCTTCTCGTGGATTTTCATAACCCTGCTGCGCAAAAATGGGATATGCGTTTGAAATAGATGTCCGCGTTATTACATATATCATGATCAATACGGAAATGAATCGAGTCATCTCTTCCTTTACCCAAGAAAAGGTATTTCTATTTTGCATGGTCCAATCATTGATCCCGGAAATTTCTACAATAAATTAGGTAGGTAGCTAGTATAGTTCCCTATCCACGATTCTGCCATTGTACTGGAATAATTGTACTGAAATATAGGAGGAATCCCCTGGGTGGGTAGAAGTATAAAGAGTGAGTAAGCTTCAAAATGGTTTGTTTATGTACGAAGTAGCATCATGATTTGATTGATATCAGCAGATCAAATGAGTTCTTCATTCATTCATTCATTGAATGATAAATCACTACAAGTGAAGGAGATACACGATTTAAATAATGGAAGATCCAATATTTCAAAATTGTATCTAGAATGACTGGAAAAGTGGAAACAAGACCAGATATAATTTGATCGTTATGAGCAAATCCAAAATCTTTGTAGACCGAACCAATCATTATTTCCCAACCACGGGGTGAGTGGAATCCGATACATAAATCAGTTAATAAAAGAATAGAAAAAGCCTTTATTGTGTCGCTTAAGCTATAGAGGAATTCCTGAACCCACGAATTCAGAATGACAAGTTCTTCATTACCCAGAATAGAATAACCACTTAGAATAGCAAAACAGATTATATTTGTCGAGAAATGCAAAATGATGTGGATATGATCTTCATTGTGCATTTTGACCAATTGTATCGTCTCTTTGTGGATTCCTATACGAAGCTTTTGTATCTGTGTCTCCGGGTACTCTTTTATCATTTCATCCAACAAGAATAGTTGTTCTAATTCTATAAATCTTTCTAGAACGTTCTTTTCTTGAATATCATTCAAAAAAGTTTCGGATTGTCCGGTATTCCACCAATTAGTAACCCAAGGTTCCAGGCTTTTATTAAATGAGAGAGAGATCCACCAGGGCAAAAAGACTATAGATGCAAGATATGGGAGGGGAGTCAATGCTTTCTTTTTTGACACTTTGAATCTGTGAATTGTTAATGAACCCGCTTCATTCGCCGACTCTATCTGATCCGATATTTCTATGAAGCATGAGTTCTATAACAAGGTATGGAACCTATGGATCTATTCCTTTTTTTTTTTTTTTTTGAATTGTTTAGTCCTTGGATCTAAAAAGAATATAGAAATAGAATAAGGGTCCGTTTCGAATGAAGAAATAATCAAATATTTTTCCCAGATATCTCAATTGGTCAAATTCAATTATATCCTCATTTGTTCTTTCGATGAATGCCCAAAAGAACCACTTGAAATAATGAATTTGGATTTCTAGACGAAAGAACTCCCCTCAATTATTTTTTTTTTTTTTCGAAATATTTCTCACTGGCTACCCTCAACCCAGGAATAATTGAAGGGATATTTCTGAAGAATATTAATAATGAAATCCGAAATGGGTGGCAAAACGAGAGAGATAGTTATGAAAAATCTAAGCGTTTGGTCATCAAAGAGCTAAGATCAAAAAAGAAACATCGATTGACAAAAGAAAGATAATTAACGAGATATGATACATCTGTATCGAATGTATCAATTCAAAGTATTGGCCCTAAAAAGGGAAGAAATTATGTACTGTATTCCGAAGTGCTCTGATATGTGTGATGAATACATACTTATTAGACTTGTTACTAGTAGAATTGAGTTCTATATACATCCAAAATAGTTTTGGTCGACCAAAATTGCTTCTTATTATGGTTGTTCCGTATACGTCCGCCTGCTTTATTCTATGGTCTATGGCCCCGGAAGGATTACCAACGGAACGGGGTAAATAGAATCTAACATGTTTTGCTCGAATGAACGTTCCGAAGAAACTTCAGTTATATTAAATAAGGGGGTTCCTTCTCTCATACTGAGAAAGCATTCATTCTTTCAGTTCATTTCAAAATACTTCAATTGGAACGCGCAAGAAATAGGCCAATTCCGCAGCTTTTTGTTCAATTTCTCGTGGAGTCAAATTCTCATCAGTACGAGTCAAGGGAATGGCGCCCTGGCCTCTGATTTCCATATAAAGGACACGTCGAGGATAAAGACCCTCTTTAACTTCTATTCTGATCGATTGGATATCTCTCATAAGTAATCGAAGGAAGATGCGACGATTTATTCCAGGAAATCCCCAACGAAAAATACACACTATTCCTTCTTTTCTATCGAATCTATCATAACCACTACCTACATTCCACGAAATTGTGCACCACAAATAGGAACTAATGAACAGACCCCCGATCCCATAGAAAGACATCACGATTCCTTGTGGAAAAAAAATGATTTGCTGAGACGGGAATAAGGATATCAGATTCCTACCAAGATAACTGGAAGTTCCAACCAATAAGAACCCTAGTGAACCTAAAAAAAGGATACAGGCCCAGCAGAAATTACTTGTTTTTCGAGACCCCGTTATAAGTTCTACCCATATACGTTCTGATCGATAATTCATACTAGATCCAGTTGCACCCTATTGGAATTGAGAGAAGGGAATAAGCCAAATGAATTTGATTTTACTTTTTTTTTTTGTTTTGCTCCCGAAGTCACTCTCATCAACTAGCACTATTATGATGTGAACTATTAGGAGTAATTCATCGAATTGGTTAGATATAAAATAATAACATCCCCTTCATATGATACCACTATGTATATCTACATAATATAGATACGTTGACTTTCTATTTCAGATATCCGCTGATCCATTTTAAAACCGCTATCCCCACATATACATGCATATGGATTTATCCATATATCATGTATCCGCATGCATAACCACTTTTTTATTTGTGCTCGGAAGGAGCCACATGTCGTACCATATTCCACTAAATAGATATCTATGATCCAAGTCCAAGTGTTGAAATAAATTGATGAAATTTTTCCCTATCGGATCTAAACAATCTTGTTTTTTTGAACATGAAGAGATAAAGAAGCCATTGCAATTGCAGGAAACACTAAGCCCACTAAAGGCACAAAAATAGAGGGTAAATTGAGATCTGTCATAGAATGGGTACCTCGATTTAATATTTGTACCTGTTATAAAGATATCTTATGTTATGATAAGTATATCTATTATAAGTATTATTAAGTATATATATATATAATAAGTGCAAGGAATGTAGAGCTAAATAAGTGCCCCTATATTATCTTTCTACAAGAAATATATGGCTGATAATCTGCTTTATTATTCTTGTCCTACCGCCCTTATCTTCTAATAAAGAGTTTCTTACGAGTTTCCTAAGGATTCGTTAGAATCCGATCCAACAGGAATTCATAGTCAAAATGTAAGTTCTCGGGAGATAAAAAAAATATACAACACTTCCCTTAATAGATTTGAATTAATCTATATATATAGATTAATATATATAGATTAATACGGTCTATTTATATATTATTAATACGATATATATTAATATGAAAGAAGGGAACATGAAATTCTTTTGATTTTTTTCCCAATTCCTTTCCGCGGAAGGAAGAATTCACTCTTTTCCTCTTGATAGAGAGTTCCTGATTACTAATCATGAATAGGGGTAGGATAAAAAATATGGATAAAAAAAAAAGTAATTATCCGAAACTTCCTATAGAACTTATGTTACCAAAGAAAACCCCACTCTTCTTATTTTGACTTTGATTCCGATGAACTAAAGTTCGCTACAAATACCTGAGCCTAGCGCTCTACTTGAATTTTGATTCAAGGGAAAGAAACCGTGTAGCTGAAATAATTCACTCAGAACACCTTTTAAAGGATTACGTGGTACGATTGGATCAAATAAGCCCTTATGGAATGAATACTCAGCCGCTTGTGAACCGTCGGGTACTGTCTTATTCAATGTTTGTTCAATTACTCTTTTACCCGCAAATGCAATGTAAGCATTGGGTTCAGCAATAATGATATCTCCCAACATACCAAAACTGGCCGTTACTCCACCGGTTGTAGGAGATGTAAGGATTGATACATAGAATAACTTTTTATTGAATTGATAATCATATAAAGCAGAAGATATTTTAGCCATTTGCATCAAGCTCAAACTTCCTTCTTGCATGCGTGCTCCTCCAGAAGCACACACTATAATAACAGGTAGAGATCTATTAGTAGCATATTCGATCAACCGGGTGATTTTCTCGCCTACTACGGATCCCATACTACCTCCCATGAACTGGAAATCCATAACCCCAATTGCTATGGAAATCCCATTTAGTTGACCTATGCCTGTTTGAACAGCCTCAGTTAAACCTGTCTTTCTTTGATATGAATCGAGACGATCTCTATAAGGTTCCTCTTCCGAGTGAAATTCAATGGGGTCAATAGAGACCATGTCTTCGTCCATAGGATCCCAAGTGCCCGAATCAACCGAAAGTTCGATTCTATCTGAACTACTCATTTTCAAATGATATCCACATTGTTCACAAATATTCATTTTTGACCTAAAAACTTTCTTATAATTTAATCCATAACAATTTTCGCATTGAA